TCTCCTACGACTGGTGGGGTGACAGCAAGTTTTGGTATGTTGGGGGATATCGTTATTGGTGAACCCGACGCTTACATTGCATTTGCGGGTAAAAGAGTAATTGAACAAACATTAAATACGATAGTACCTGAAGGTTCACAAACAGCCGAAGTTTTATTTGAAAATGGTTTATTGGACCCAATAGTACCACGTAATCCGTTAAAGGGCGTTTTGAATGAGTTATTACAGCTACACAATTTTTTGCCTTTGAATTAAAAACTAAGCAGAGTCCTAAGTTAATAATAAAGTTCGAAATTCGTTAATTTTTTTTGCGAAATAAATATTAAGTATTTAGTTATCGGAATCAAAGGAAAAATCCGAAAATTGATTTTTTTGGGGTGGCATAAGAAGAAATTATAGAAAGATAATGCAGATAATTTGTTTATCTGCATTATCTTTCTATATTCCTAATTCCTAAATAGGAACCTTCTATCAACAATATAAAAGAGCGAATTCTTTCTTCCGCGAAATTCAACTGGACAAGGTAAATGTAAACTAAATAAAACGAATTTCGTGTTCTTTTCTTACCTTCGGATTATAACCAATAACGAATTTGCCGGGAATTTCTAAGCGGAAAAAACTCTTTATTAAATTTATTAAAGTCAAATTCGAAAATGAAAGATTAAAGTTAGAAGACAAGAAAAAGATAAAAGATAATAGAAGAAAAGCAGAAGAAAACAAGTGGATTAATATCCATGTATTTCGTGTAGAAAAAAGTGCATTTAGTTAATTGTACACTCCCTGCATTTCACTTTATTCACTTTATTCTATATACTCACTTAGATATACTTAGTATAATTATATACGAATTAGAACAAATCTAAGCTATCTTTCTAACAATAGAATATAGCAATAATAGGTAAAAAGATTAATATAAAAATAACAGGTACAAATATTGAATCGAGGTGCCCATTCTATGACAATTCTCAACAACTTACCCCCTATTTTTGTGCCTTTAGTAGGCTTAGTCTTTCCAGCAATTGCAATGGCTTCTTTATCTCTTCATGTTCAAAAAAACAAGATTTTTTAAATCTGATAGATCTGATGGGGGAAATTTCATGTATTTTTTTCAAGACTTAGAGACTTAGACTTGGATCATAACACGGATATCTATTCAGTATAATATTGTATAAAATGCGGCTTTCTTCAAACATATCAAACATAAATGAAAGTTAAAGAGTTCTTGTGCAAACGTAAATATGATATATCAGTAAATTAGCTAATTGAAAAGAAATGGAAATTGGGGCGTATGCCTGAATTAAATGTAAAACCCATGGGGCTATATGTGTGTAAATAGAAGATTTTATGGGAAAGCTACTATTATTTTAGATCTAAGTCTAGATCTAAGGAATTTCTCCTAAAGATTCACATAAGAATATTGAGAGTTGGTGAACGTTACTTTGGAAAAAAAGGAAAGTCAAATTGATTTGGGCAAGTCTCCCACTTCCAATAAAATGCAACTGGATCTAGTATGAGTTGGCAATCAGAACATATATGGATAGAACTTATAGTGGGGTCTCGAAAAAAAAGTAATTTCTGCTGGGCCTTTATACTTTTTTTAGGTTCATTGGGGTTTTTATTAGTTGGAATTTCCAGTTATCTTGACAGAAATTTGATATCTTTATTTCCGTCTGAACAAATAATTTTTTTTCCACAAGGGATCGTAATGTCTTTCTATGGGATCGCCGGTCTATTTATTAGCTCTTATTTATGGTGCACAATTTCGTGGAATGTGGGTAGTGGTTATGATCGATTCGATAGAAAAGAAGGGATAGTGTGTATTTTTCGTTGGGGATTTCCTGGAAAAAATCGTCGCATCTTACTCCGATTCCTTATGAAAGATATTCAGTCGATCAGAATCGAAGTTAAAGAGGGTATTTATGCTCGGCACGTCCTTTATATGGAAATCAGAGGCCAGGGGGCCATTCCTTTGACTCGTACCGCTGAGCCACGAGAAATTGAGCAAAAGGCGGCGAAATTGGCCTATTTCTTGCGTGTACCAATTGAAGTATTTTGAAATGAACTGAACTGAAGAATAAACAATTTTCTTAGTGGGAGGTCAAGGTCAAAATCCCAAGTCAAGAGTCCTCTTTCTTATAGCATAATTTAACTGAAATGATTTTAGAATACTAATGAATCAAAAAGGCTTATATTCTATATACGGAAAAATTCGAAAACAAAACCCTTTTTTCCCTTATCCACAATTTTTTTATGCGTATGTAAATTCCCTAAATTCAGTAAGAAAACAGAGTACCAACCAAATCTAAATAACGGACTCATTTCATAGATTAAAAAAAAAAGCATTTTGGAAAAAGATATAGAGAATAAGATATAGAAAAAAGAGATTCTCTTTTTTTTTTATACTATTAGAAATTTATAGGTTTGAAGCCTTGTAATAAAACTTATGCTTGATACAAGACTTTAGATCGTATAGAGTTAACGAATGAAGTGGATTCATTAAAAATTCACAGATGAAAAAATGAAAAAAAAACCATTTACCTCCATTCTCTATTTTACATCTATAGTATTTTTGCCCTGGTGGATCTCTTGTTTATTTAAAAAAAGTCTGGAATCTTGGGTTATTTATTGGTGGAATACAAGTAAATCCGAAACTTTTTTCAATGATACTCAAGAAAAGAGTATTCTAGCAAAATTCATAGAATTAGAAGAACTCGTCCTCTTGGACGAAATGATAAAGGAATACCCGGAACCGCATCTACAGAAGTTTCGTATCGAAATCCAAAAAGAAATGATCGAATGGATCAAGATGCACAATGAGGATCGTATCCATACAATTTTGCGCTTCTCCACAAATCTAATCTGTTTCGTTATTCTAAGCGGTTATTATATTCTAGGTAAAGAAAAACTTATTATTCTTAATTCCTGGGTTCAAGAATTCCTATATAACTTAAATGACACAATAAAAGCCCTTTCTATTCTTTTTTTAAGCGACTTATGTATAGGATTCCATTCAACCCCCGGTTGGGAACTAATGATTGGCTCTGTCTACAAAGATTTTGGATTTACTCATAATGATCAAATTTTACCTGTCCTTGCTTCCATTCTTCCAGTCATTGTTGATACGATTTTTAAATATTGGGTCTTCTATTATTTAAATCGTATATCTCCGTCACTTGTAGTGATTTATCATTCAATGAGTGATTGAAATGAAAAAGGATCCGCTGATCCAAATGGAATGTTTGTTATTTTGTCCATAAGTAAAACATTCAAAATCTTACTGTTTTTATACACTTCTTTTCTCTATACATCTAAGAGATTCGGATTCCTCCTATATTTTAGTAAAAATTTTTCAGTAAATAGCAGCTTGGTAGATAGGGAACTTTACTAGGGACCCACCTAATTTTATTGTAGAAATTTTGGGGATCAACGATTGGACCATGCAAACTAGAAAGACCCTCTCTTGGATAAAAGAAGAGATTACTCGCTCCATTTCCGTATCGCTCATCATATATATAATAACTCGGGCATCCATTTCAAATGCATATCCCATTTTTGCACAGCAGGGTTATGAAAATCCACGCGAAGCAACTGGCCGTATTGTATGCGCCAATTGTCATTTAGCTAATAAGCCCGTGAGTATTGAGGTTCCCCAAGCGGTACTTCCGGATACTGTATTTGAAGCAGTTGTTCGAATTCCTTATGATATGCAACTGAAACAAGTTCTTGCCAATGGTAAAAAAGGTGCCTTGAATGTGGGGGCTGTTCTTATTTTACCCGAGGGGTTTGAATTAGCCCCTCCCGATCGTATTTCGCCAGAGATGAAAGAAAAGATAGGTAATCTTTTTTTTCAGAGTTATCGCCCCACTAAAAAAAATATTCTTGTGATAGGCCCTGTTCCTGGTCAGAAATATAGCGAAATCACCTTTCCTATTATTTCTCCAGACCCTGCTACTAAGAAGGACGTTCACTTCTTAAAATATCCCATATATGTAGGCGGAAACCGGGGAAGGGGTCAGATTTATCCCGACGGGAGCAAGAGTAACAATACGGTTTATAATGCTACAGCAACAGGTATAGTAAGCAAAATCATACGAAAAGAAAAAGGGGGATACGAAATAATCATAACGGATGCGTCAGAGGGACGTCAAGTGACGGATATTATACCCCCAGGACCAGAACTTCTTATTTCAGAAGGCGAATCCATCAAACTGGATCAACCATTAACAAGTAATCCCAATGTGGGTGGATTTGGTCAGGGGGATGCGGAAATAGTACTTCAAGACCCATTACGTGTCCAAGGCCTTTTGTTCTTTTTGGCATCGGTTATTTTAGCACAAATCTTTTTGGTTCTTAAAAAGAAACAGTTTGAAAAGGTTCAATTATCCGAAATGAATTTTTAGATCTATGGATTTATCAACATCAAGTTCTTCAAAAGAAGAAAATTTTTGTTGAAAGTTATGTATGATCAAAAAAATTGTGTAAAGCCTTTAGCTTTTGTTTATATTCTTTTTAGATCGGTTTGGAGGAATTATTTTGACTTGTACCGCATTTCTAGTCATAGTATTTATACTTTCATAGTCTTTATACTTTTTATTTAGACTTTCTATTAGTAAAAATCTCTTAGTAATAAGAAGAAGACTTTTTTACCTTCTCCCCTCCTTTTTTTAATTTCCATTGGAATGGTGCGATTCTGTCACTATTGTCAGATTTCACTGTCATAGAATACATTAATAGCTTTTCTATTCTAATACTAATAGAATCAAATTCGACTACATACACATACTAAATAAGTAAGCGTAGAAGCAAAGGCTAAATGTGGGGAACACCGGATTCTAGGAGATATTCTTCTATTTGTCTTTCGAGTCTTCGACACAAGAAAGGGATGTGGCAAATTCCTTTTCTTGTGTCGAAATAATAATTATTCTTGTCTGTCTTTCGGTTTTTATTTTATACGTATAATTAAAGTAAAATAAAGTAAAAGTAGTGGACAAACAAAAAAG